ATATATATATATACAATATAAAATATATACAATATAAAGACCTTATGATATACGATACAATATACAAGTATATACAAAATCTAAACATAAGAAGATAAGATCGAAGGAAGACTAAACAACTTATCTACTTAATCTATTCTATTATTTATTGTTGGAGCCATAGGCTAAATTATGGATCCTTGGGATTGGATTGGTGGATCATTTTATATTCCTTAGTTTCAGGCCATAGATCAAGCCAAGAGAAGGATTCCTTCTACCCCTATCCTGTATATTGTCTTTTTCGTTCCCTGTTGTAATAGAGACTCATTTTATTATTTGATTATATGACACGAGATTCTACGAGACGATAATTCCTTTTTACTTTATGGGAAGAAACAACTATGTATCTTTTTGATGAGAATTGAAAGTTTGACATGAGAGAAACCTGTCTTTATATATCTTTTATCTTTTTTTGAGGAAAAGATTCTATTATAATCACTATCATAATATTGAAATGATTCACCAGATTCTTCAAAAGGAGAATCCTTTATTTTCAAGACTCGCTCGTTTTTCATTAACAATCTTAATGATTGGATCATATGCTTTATTGGAATTCTGATGAGAAAGAAAAAATAAATAGTAAAATGATTTTTTCTTCATTGAATGACTATTCATCTATTAGTATTAGGTTTTCCTAAAATAGGGGGCAGAAAGAATCTATGGAAAAATGTCGGTTCAATTCGATGTTGTCTAACAAGAAGTTAGAACATAGGTGTGGACTAAGTAAATCAATGGATAGTCTTGATGCTCTTGGACATACCAGTGGAAGTGAAGAAACTATTCTAAATGATGCGGAGAAAAAGATCCCTAGTAAGGACAGTTATAGTTTAAGTAATATTCATTATCTAAATTATTTATTTGATAGCAGGAATATTTGGAGTTTGATCTCTGATCATACTTTTTTAGTTAGAAATAGTAATGGTGACATTTATTCTGTATATTTTGATATTGACAATCATATTTTTGATATTGACAATGCTAGTTCTTTTTTGAGTGAACTAGAGATTCTTTTTCCTAGTTATTTGAATAGTGGGTCTAATAGTAGTAATTACTACTATTATTATTCCATGTATGATACTCAATCTAATTGGAATAATCATATTAATAATTGCATTGACAGTTATCTTCGTTTTGAAATCAGTCTTAATAGTGACATTTACAGTGGTATCGACAGTTACATTTCTAGTTTCATTTGTGCGGAAAGTACAAGTAGTATTGAAAGTGGAAATCCTAGTGTCAAAACTAGTAGCAGTTCTTTCAATATAATAGAAAAATCTAATGATTTCGATATAAATACAAAATACAAACAGTTATGGGTTCAATGTGAGAATTGTTATGGATTAAATTATAAAAAATTTTTTAGTTCAAAAATGAATATTTGTGAACACTGCGGATATCATTTGAAAATGAGTAGTTCAGATAGAATCGAACTCTTTATTGATCCTGGCACTTGGGAGCCTATGGACGAAGATATGGTCTCTATGGACCCCATTGAATTTCATTCAGAGGAAGAACCTTATATAGATCGCATCTCTTTTTATCAAATAAAAACGGGTTTAACTGAAGCTGTTCAAACGGGTGTAGGTCAACTAAATAGTATTCCCATAGCAATGGGAGTTATGGATTTTCAGTTTATGGGAGGTAGTATGGGATCCGTAGTAGGTGAGAAAATCACCCGTTTGATTGAGTATGCTACTAATCGATCTCTACCTATCATTATTATGTGTGCTTCTGGAGGAGCACGCATGCAAGAAGGGAGTTTGAGCTTGATGCAAATGGCTAAAATATCTTCTGCTTTATATGATTATCAATCAAATACAAAGTTATTCTATGTATCAATCCTTACATCTCCTACAACTGGCGGAGTTACAGCAAGTTTTGGTATGTTGGGAGATATCATTATTGCTGAACCTAATGCCTACATTGCGTTTGCGGGTAAAAGAGTAATTGAACAAACATTGAAAAAGACAGTACCTGACGGTTCACAAACGGCTGAGTATTTATTCCATAAGGGCTTATTCGACCCAATCGTACCACGTAATCTTTTAAAAGGTGTTCTGAATGAGTTATTTCAGCTACACGGTTTCCTTCCCTTGAATGAAGATTCAAAATAAAGAAATATTCAAATAAAAAATAATCAGAATATAGGAGTTCTTTCTATTTAGCGAGAACTCTCGTTTTTCACTAGGAATCCATGTTTGTTGGATAAGATTGGTTAAAGTTGGAAACTCCTAAGAAACTCGTTTCTATCTTTCTTTTCAAAAAAAAAGGTGTTTTGAAAGGAAAGATAGAAAGACGATGAAGATAAGGATGGGAGAAGAAGAATCCAATTTCTGAAAGCAGGATTCTCATACATATTCGTGTAGAAATAGGAATAAGTACGCTTCGTTGAGTTCTACATTCGTTATTGATTATGAAATATTTCATATGAATATTATCTGAATATTATTTCTAATAGATAGACTTATCATAAGATATCTTTATAATTATAATTTCTAATTATAATAGAAATATGAAATCGAGGTACCCATTCTATGATAGATTTGAACTTTCCCTCTATTTTTGTTCCTTTAGTGGGCCTAGTCTTTCCGGCAATCGCAATGGCTTCTTTATCTCTTTATGTTCAAAGAAATAAGATTGTCTAAATATGATGGGACCAAATCTCATCAATTTATTTCAACACTAGATCATCATACAGATACTCTTTTTTTAATGTAATAGGGTAGGATATATGCTATGTGGACTTTCCGAAAACAAATGTAAGAGTTGTTTTGTTATGTATACCGTTGTTATGTATATCGATGGATAATATACGCATTAATGCATGTATATGCAGTTATAGCTTAATCAATTAAATGATTCAATTCAAAATGATCCGCAAATCTTTTTTGAAAAATCTTTGAAATAGAAACTCAATGTATCTAACCAATTATTTCTAATGGTTCCTGCCGGAATGCTGCTAGTTAATGAAAGTTACTTAGGGATCAAGCAATAAAAGTCGAGTCAAATCCATTTGGGTTATTCTATCAATTCCAATATCAATTCCAATCGAATGCAACTGGATCTAGTATAGTATGAACTGGCGATCAGAACATATATGGATAGAACTTATAACGGGGTCTCGAAAAACAAGTAATTTTTGCTGGGCCTGTATCCTTTTTTTAGGTTCACTAGGATTCTTAGTGGTTGGAACTTCCAGTTATCTTGGTAAAAATCTGATATCCGTATTTCCGTCTCAGCAAATTCTTTTTTTCCCCCAAGGGATCGTGATGTCTTTCTATGGAATCGCAGGTCTATTCATTAGTTCTTATTTGTGGTGCACAATTTCATGGAATGTAGGTAGTGGTTATGACCGATTTGATAGAAAAGAAGGGATAATGTCCCTTTTTCGTTGGGGATTTCCTGGAATAAATCGTCGCATCTTCCTTCGTATCTTTCTGAAAGATATCCAATCAATCAGAATGGAGGTGAGAGAGGGTCTTTTTCCTCGTCGTGTCCTTTATATGGAAATCAGGGGCCAAGGAGCCATTCCGTTGGCCCGTACTGATGAGAATTTGACTCCACGAGAAATTGAACAAAAAGCTGCCGAATTGGCCTATTTCTTGCGCGTACCCATTGAAGTATTTTGAAATGAACTTAAAGAAACTAAAGAATAAATATCAGCATGAGAGAAGGAACTTAATACATCTATCAGGAGAACGTATATGGAACAATATTAATAAAATCTAAAAATCTAATAGAATTAATCAAATCAAATATATGGAAAAAAAAAATAGATTAAGGAGATTTGTACACAAAAACTATTTTGTATATGCATACACATGTCGTCCAGCTTCACTCTTTATACTATCAAAAGGTCTAATAAGTGTAGTGTAGATTCATCAAATATCCTAACATGTCTTTTGTTTTCGTAAAACATAATTCGTCCTTTGAATTGATACCCTATCTCCGCGCTGCGGTTAGACAGTGAAATCTTTTGAATTCGAAATAGAAATAAAAGAATTAAATGATTTGGTAGAGTTCGTCTTTAAATCCAAATTATATTCGTTAGTTCAAAATGGGTTTTCGGAGTATTCATCGAAAGGAATAAATGAAGGGGAAATCGGTTACAATTTGCCTAATTGCGATCTCTGGAATATGGAAAGAATATTTACTTCTTTTTTTTCATTCGAAAAGGGCCTTTCTTGTATGTTCTATTCTAGATCCTAAAGACTCAATTCTTACACAAAAACAAAAATAGGAAAAGATCCATAGGTTCGATACCTTCTTCTTGTTATATAATTCGTGCTTCATAGAAATCTCAGATAGAATCGACGAATGAAAAAGGTTCATTAACAATTTACATCACGGATACAGAATGAAAAAAAAGAAAGCATTGGCTTCCCTCCCATATCTTGTGTCTATACTCTTTTTGCCCTGGTGGGTTTCTCTCTCATTTAAGAAATGTCTAGAAACTTGGGTTCTTCATTGGTGGAATACCAGGCAATCCGAAATCCTTTTGAATGATATTCAAGAGAAAAATGTTCTAGAAAAATTTATGGAATTAGAAGAACTATTCCTGTTGGACGAAATGATAAAGGAGTACTCGGAGACACATATGCAAAGGTTTCGTATAGGAATGCACAAGGAAACAATACAATTGGTCCAAAGACAAAATGAATCTCATTTCCATATAATTTTGCATTTCTCTACAAACCTAATCTGTTTCGCTATACTAAGTGGTTATTTTTTTCTGGGTAATGAAGAACTTTTCATTCTAAATTCTTGGATTCAGGAATTTCTCTATAACTTAAGTGATACAATCAAAGCTTTTTCAATTCTTTTAGTTACTGATTTATGGATCGGGTTTCACTCAACCCATGGTTGGGAACTAATGATTGGTTCGATCTACAACGATTTTGGATTGGCTCAGAATGATCAGATTATATCTGGTCTTGTTTCCACTTTTCCAGTGATTCTAG